GGTAGAGTTATTACGTGGAAGTGCTAGTGTGGGACAATTCACTTTAACTCGGTTTTATAGTTTACACACTTTTGTATTGCCGCTTCTTACTGCCGTATTTATGTTAATGCACTTTTCAATGATACGTAAACAAGGTATTTCAGGTCCTTTATAAGATCATAACTATTTGGTTTGGCATAAATAGTTTGTCACTTGGTAGAGGAACAATAAGTTTTCATTGCTATAAGTGTGGATTATTGAAAAGAATAAGACATGTCTTTGGATATTTCTCTTCAACTCTTGTAGTTTAACTGTAGTTTATTTGAAATAGTTGAAGTGAATTTTCCGAAGAGAACCAAAAAATGGATTATGGCAGTGTGTGACTTGAACTACTGATTTGGCCGTGCAGACATACGTTCTTATCTATCTGCCACATTTTAATTCATAACTAAACGTGTTCTTGTTTCAAACCATCGGTGTAATATCGCGTAAGCCGGTTCGATTGAAGATAATCTTTTCTATGATCTATAGTAGACCTAAGTCGGGTTGTGCATAGGCTTCGTAAGATCCAGTCTACTAAGTATATGGGGTAGCATAATTTATATATTTTTTTTTTATCTATGTTCACTAAAAGTATAGTATGGAAATGCATTCATTTCTTTTGCATTGATTAGATTGAGAACATTATCGGAGTGAAACAAAGGATCTAAAGAAGAACAGAGGCTACACTTTGTTAGTAACAAGTAAACCCTTTCCTTTGCATATAAAAAGTATACAACTATACTTGGGTATAAACAAAAATAGAGAGGTTTGAGACGACCCAGAAAGCATTTTATCATGATCAACTTTGTAAGCCTATTGGGGTGTTGAGTATTTACTTGTAACTTACTTGTAAGACCAGAACGATAAACGGCTAGATTATTGTTGTAGTAAATAGATGGAATCTGGTAAAAGTTTTCTTACTTTTATTACATATATAACATATAAGCATTCATATTTGTATAGATGTGTATAACAAAATTAATATATATATATATATTAATTAATTTGAATAACATTTTTTTTTGATCCCCTTTTCTTTTGCTCGAGCCGGATGATAAAAAATTATCATATCCGGTTCCTTCGGGGGGTAGATCTATCATTACCTATCTCAATAACAAAAAAACCTGATTTAAATGATCCTGTATTAAGAGCTAAATTGGCCAAGGGGATGGGCCATAATTATTACGGAGAACCCGCATGGCCAAATGACCTTTTATATATTTTTCCGGTAGTAATTTTAGGAACTATTGCATGTAACGTGGGCTTATCGGTTTTAGAACCATCAATGGTTGGTGAACCCGCGAATCCTTTTGCAACTCCTTTGGAAATATTACCAGAATGGTATTTCTTTCCTGTATTTCAAATACTTCGTACAGTACCCAATAAATTATTAGGTGTTCTTTTAATGATTTCAGTACCTGTGGGATTATTAATAGTACCCTTTTTAGAAAATGTTAATAAATTCCAAAATCCATTTCGTCGTCCAATAGCGACAACTATATTTTTGATTGGTACTACAACAGCCCTTTGGTTGGGCATTGGGGCAACATTACCTATTGATAAATCCTTAACGTTAGGTCTTTTTGAAATTAATTAAATTGAAAAAAAAAAGTATATATTTGAGTGTGTATCTAGGGATAAAATTAAGTTTGAAACAGGTTTTTATTCCCTAGATACATTTGTTCAATTAGATTCCGTATCTATTCCAAATATCAAATCTATGGATTATACTAAATACTAAAGGTTCAAAACACCCTTCTAATTTTATAAAACGATAAAATAGATTTAAAAGCGATTTTGGGGGAAATCCATTTCGAAATGCTCTTCTAGAATATCCCATATCTGTTTTACATCTGGTATTCGAAAATGCTCTATTTTCATAAGATCTTCTTGACTTTTATTCAAAAAATCCAACAATGTATGTATATTTGAACTTTTAAGGTAATTATAGATCCTGGGGGGCAATTCTAATTGGTCAATGTAAATATATTTCAATGTTATTTTATCTTTATTTATCCTTAGTTTAGTGAATCTATCATTAAGGGTAAAAAGCGGTAAAGTCATTTTGTATGTATTGTCCTCTAAATGTAAGTTTTCTTCTTCCACATGTAGAAAAGGTATAAATAAATCAATTAAGTTTCGGGAAGCTTCATGAAGTGCTTCTTTCGGAGTTAAACTTCCATTTGTCCATATTTCGATAAAAAGTATTTCTTGTTTTTCATTTCCATAGGAATGAATGCTATGATTCACATTTTGAACAGGCATGAATACTGCATCTATAGGAAAATTTCCATCTTGAAAATTATTTAACGTTTTTATACGGCATCTACGATTCCGCTCGATTTGTAATCCAATACACAAATCAATGGGTTCTGTCAAACTAGCTATATACTGTGTATTATCAACGATTTTCACAAAAGGTGGCGAAATGATGTCTTGAGCAGTTACATACCTCGGGCCCCTGACACAAATCGATGCGTCCCAAGTTCCATACAAATTACTTTTCAATACAATCTCTTTCAAATTTATTAAAATTTCATGTACTGATTCTTGAATACCTACTATGGTAGAATATTCGTGTGGTATTTTCTCAGATTTTGCACGTGTGATACACGTTCCGTCTATTTCTCCAAGCAAAGCTCTTCGCATTGTAATGCCTATTGTATCGGCTTGACCTTTCATAAGTGGAGACAAAACAAAACGGCCATAATAAAAACGCTTATTGTCTACTTTTGATTCAACACATTTCCACTGTAATGTCCGAGTGGCTACTGTTACTTTCTCTCGAACCATAGTAATATTGTTTGCTCCGATCATTGAATCGTTTATTTCTCTTGAATTCTTTTCAATGTTTATTTTTACACACGTCTTTTTTTAGGAGGTCGACAGCCATTGTGTGGCATGGGGGTTACATCTCGTACAAAACTTAATAGCATACCACTTCTACGAATAACTCGTAATGCGGAATCTCTGCCGAGACCGGGGCCCTTTATCAAGACTTCCGTGCTTTTCATACCCCGTTCCACTACAGTATTAATGACGTTTTCAGCTGTGGTTTGCGCAGCAAATGGTGTCCCTCTTTTTGGACCCTTGAATCCACAAGTACCGGCAGAGGACCATGAAATTACCCGACCTCGTACATCTGTAACAGTTACAATGGTATTGTTGAAACTTGCTTGAACATGAATAACCCCCTTTTGTATTCTAGGTGTATTCTTAGATAAACCAATACGTCCATTCCTACGTGAACCGATTCTTGATATAGGTTTTACTACCATATTGTATCATTTCATAAATATGAATTGGTGAGAAATATATGGATATATCCATTTCATGTTAAATCAAATTAAGGGCGTTTTTTTATTATTTCATTTTTGAATCATTCTCTTACTCTTCCGTTATTTATTATTTGTATTTATTTAATTTATTCGAATTTCGGGTCTTTGATTTCTTTTTAGAAAGGTTATCCCTGTCTTTGTTTATGTTTCGGGTTGGAACAAATTACGAGAATTCGTCTTCGTTTTCGGATCAATCGACATTTTTCGCAAATTTTACGAACCGAGGTTCTTATTTTCATATTTGACATTCCTTACTTTACTTTTGAACCTGTTTTTTTTCTCAAAAACTTCGTTTTTGATCCAATTTGGATATCATAAATAATTACCATATATAATACAAAATTTCTCCGCCGATTTCTTCTAATCGAGCTTCTCGGTCTGTCATTATACCTTTCGGGGTAGAAATAATTACAATACCTATACCACTTAAAATTCTAGGAATTCGTTTATAGTTCGAATATATTCGTAAACCGGGACGGCTAACTTGTTTTAAATTAAAAAAATTTCTTCTATATGGTTTTTTCCTATTTTTTCGATGTCGGAGGGTTGAAATCAAAAAATCTTGGTTGCTTTCCTCATGTTTTTTCACGTTTTCGATAAAACCTTCTCGTAAAAGTATTTTAACAAAGCTTTCGGTGATATTAGTCGATGCTATTCGAACCATTCCTTTTCTATTCATGTCAGCATTTCGTATAGAGGTTATTATATCAGTACTAGTGCCATTACCCATGATGAACAAATCTGAATTGATATATATACATGGTTCTTTTTTTTCGTTTTTAAAAAATATGGTTAAATATGAAATAAAGGCATATACGTGAAAAAAACTAATGAATCATTCACATATCCTACTCTAAAATAAATTATAATACCTCGGGAGCTAATGATATTATTTTTGTAAAATTTAAATATCTCAATTCCCTGGCAATTCCACCAAAAACTCGAGTTCCTTTTGGATTTCCTTCTGGATCAACGACAACCGCAGCATTATTATCATATCGTATTATTATACCATTTTCGCGTTTTAGTTCTTTACAAGTACGGATAATTACAGCCCTAACTACTTCTGATCTTTTTAAGGGCATATTGGGCATTGCGTCTTTGATCACAGCAAGAATAATGTCACCAATCTGAGCATATCGTCGATTGCTAGTTCCTATGATTCGAATACACATCAATTCGCGAGCTCCGCTATTGTCTGCTACATTTAAATGGGTCTGAGGTTGAATCATAATTTTTAGAATCCCCTATTGCAATCAAAGTATTTTGTTAGTTATCCATTTCTATCGTGAAATAATGAATTTAGTTCGAATAGGAATTTTGGACGCCGCGATAGAAATGGACTTTCTGGCTATATTTTCTGTTATTTCGCCCATTTCATAAAGTATTCGACCTGGTTTAATGACCGCTACCCAATATTCGGGGGATCCTTTCCCCGAACCCATCCGAGTTTCCGTTGGTTTTACTGTAATTGGTTTGTCTGGAAATATACGTACCCGGACCTTTCCACCCAGACGCGCGTTTCGTGACATTGCTCGGTGCTTCTATTTGCCTAGATGTGATCCAAAGGTTCAAGTGCCTGAAGAGCATATTTACCAAAACAAGTACGATTGCCTCGATAAGAAGATATTCCCGTCATTCTTCCTCTATGTTGTTTACGGAATCTGGTTTTTGGGGGTTTATAGTTGATGATTGTTTCTCCCAATTCCATCTCTACTACAGAACCGGACCTGATAGTTTCTTCTCATACAGCTCCTCGCGAATGAAAAAAGGTGTTCTAAAATTATTCATTAAAGTACGTGTATATCTTCATCAAATAAAAAACTTTCTCGGGCGAATATTGACTCTTTTCATATCTAGTTCAGTCTTACAAGGTAGTTCATGACCTCTCAGCATATTGGACCGTTTGTTCCGCCATCCCGCCCCATGAATCTTATGTTCAATCAAATTTTATGTATTCACGGGTTCCGTCGTTCCCACCATCTCTAAATAGTAATGGTTAGGTTTTAATTTTACAACGGAGTTCCTAATTTAAATTGGTTCTTAAGTCAATATTATTAGTCTTTATTGACTCGAAGCTCTTTATTTTTTGGTTATATGATATGAATAAATCAATCGATAAGTATTGATGCTTTATTACTTTTCATTTTTGAGATGACTCATAGACCTTACATTTCGAATCATATATCATTGATATTTTATTTACCCTCACCCTTTCGTCTACTTATCCACACTATTTCTTAATATTATTGATTATTGATCTTTTTTTTTTATAGTTCATAATCAGATTATCTTTTTTTTTGTTTATTAAAATCAAAAAAGTTTAGTTGTTACAACGAGATAATCCCCATATATCATCATATCTTGACTTTTTTTGGAGCTCCAATCAAATAATATATATATATATGGATTTTTTATTAGTTCTATAGTTCATATTACAAGCTTGGTCCATTTATTTTTTGAATTCGAACCAAAAAAAAATCAACGAGTCACACACTAAGCATAACAATTATATCATCAAATTGATAGTTCATACCATTTTTATTTGATCCTATAAATAAAAAATAGAAAATTAGAATTTCTCTTTTTGTTTTCCATTACTCAAGTAGAGTCTTATTATTCTTCGTTTCTAACTATCCAAACTTTTATGCCTAATATCCCATAGATAGTTCGAGTTGGATAGGAACAATAATCAATTTTAGATCGAATGGTTTGTAGAGGAACCTTACCCTCTCTGATCCACTCGATACGTGCAATTTCTTTTCCGTCGATCCGACCTGCAATTTGTATTTGAATTCCCTTTGTATTTGCTTGTTTGGTTAATTCAATAGCTTTTTTAATTGCTTTGCGAAATGATACTCGATTTTTTAATTGGTCGGTTATAAATTCGGCAAGAATAGTAGGGTAACCATAAGGTTTGGCTATTCTGTGAATAGTAATGTTAAGCTTTTTAGTCATATAATTCAATTCTTTTTGTACGTTCATTTGTAATTCTTCAAGTCCTTTCGATTTATCGCCTATTAATAATTTTGGGAATCCTATATAGATTATAACCTGAATCAGATCGACTCGTTTTTGAATCTTTATACACGCAATACCGTCGACACTGGAGGATATTCGCATATTTTTTTGTACATAATTTTTGATAAAATCTCGTATTTTTTTATCTTCTTGTAAACCGTAAGAATAATCTTTTGGTTGGGAAAACCAAAGGGAATGATGATTATGGGTTGTACTAAGTCTGAAAATAAGTGGATTTACTTTTTGTCCCATACATCTCCACTATACGCCATATCTGTATACTTTTTTGTAGAGATGCATTCCGTTTTTTTGAACCATATGATATATTCTTCATATTCAGATAAAGATATATCTTTTAATACAATAGTTATATGACAAGTTGGCCTTTTTATTACAAAATTACGTCCTCGAGCCTGAGCTTTTGATTTTTTCATGGTAGTACCTTTGTTAACTTCAGTTTTGCTAATCACTAAAGTTTCTTTTTTTAAATTCATATTATGACTAGCGTTCGCTGCTGCGGAATAAACTAATTTAAAAATGGGATTACAGGTTCGATAAGGCAGTAGTTCTAATATGCTAATTATTTCTTCGTAAGAACGCCCACGAATCTGATTAATTATTCTGCGTGCTTTATGAGCAGACATACATATATGTTGACTTAAAGCGTATGTTTTTGTATTTGACTTTTCCCCCCTCTTTGTTCTCATAGGTTTCATCTCCTACTTAATATGAACGATTAAAAAATATATTTAATTATAAATTAACGGCGAGATCTATTATCATTTTTTGCATGTCCCTGGAAATTGATAGTAGGTGCAAATTCTCCCAATTTGTGACCTACCATACGATCGGTTATATAAATTGGCAAATGCACCCTTCCATTATAGATAGAAATAGTATAACCCATCATTATGGGTATAATGGTAGATGCTCGTGACCAAGTTAATATTGTTTCTTTTTCTTCCGCCTTTGTGGTAAGCTTATTCATTTTGAGTAATAAATGATTCGCTAGAAAAGGTTTTTTTTTTATAAACGTGTCACACATTAATTACTCCTGTATTTACATTTAAATTTGTTTTTTTATACTCTAGAATATATTCTATAGAATTTCTATTTTCAA